TGAGCTCGCCGGCCCCCTAATTAAATCACAAAACTATCAATTAACAAATAAGCGTCCAACACAGTTAAAACCAAATAAGATGTTTACGCATTTGGCTATACCTCATTCTCTTTAATAAAAGGTAATTCCTCATATGTGTGAACTAAAGGAGGAGAAACATGAACCCATTCTAAAGAAGCCCAACTCTCATCACCCTCATCAGTTCAACCAACAAATTGCTCTTCTCAAACATAGATATCATAAATAATATATATGAAAAAAATGACTCCTATTATTGAAATAGTAGAGCCCAAAGAACTAACCAAATTCCAACCAGCAAAAGAATCTGCAAAATCAGAATACCGTCTTGGGAAGCCCGACAAGCCCAAAAAATGTTGAGGGAAAAAAGTCAAATTGACACCTATGAACATTAACCAAAAATGGACCTTGCCATATAGCTCATTATAACAATACCCCGTTATTTTCCCTACTCAAAAATAAAACCCACCAAAAATAGCAAAAACGGCTCCCATAGAGAGCACATAATGAAAATGAGCCACAACATAATATGTGTCATGTAAAACAACATCCAAAGAACTATTTGCTAATACAACTCCAGTCAAACCACCCAATGTAAATAAAAAAACAAACCCCATTGCCCAAAGCATAGGAGTGTCTAATCTCAAAGTTCCTCCAAAGATAGTGGCCAGCCAACTAAACACTTTTATTCCAGTTGGCACAGCAATAATCATAGTTGCTGCAGTAAAATATGCTCTTGTGTCCACATCCATCCCACTAATATATTAAGGAAACCATTATAGAAATTCCCCCCACGTCGGAACTTATCCGAGCTTGGACTGTACCTTAATCTCAACCTCTTCTTTCGTTTTAAAATTTTTCATTTACTTTTCATCACTTTAAAAAAGCTATTTTTTTCTTAGTTCATAAAGAATGTTTCTTAAAAAGATTTATGGCCCTAATCAAAACCCCCCTCTGATTTCCCTCTCAAAGATAAAAGTTATCTTTTTTATTAAATCGATACACCCCACTTAATCCACCTTTAAGTTGCTCCAAGACGAATCAATCTTTAAGACCTTGTGCCATTACAAAAAACAAAACGACTTCTTTTTGAGCACCCTTCTTCCCACTATGCTTAAAATTAATAATAAAATGACCCCCGCCATCAACTTGCCCCACAAATCAATTTTCAAAAAACCCAACAGGAAAGCCCCCCTGAGAGCAACCCAAAGTAAAAGCCAGTAAAAACCCCAAACTAAGTGTAGGCTTTTTATCTATAAGATAAAACCTTTCTGAGACATTTGACTTTAAAAAGCCCACATGTCCATTTTCAAATCGGCATTTTATGTAATAAAGAAGCTGAGCCTCCCCCACACTACGCCAAATTGAAAACATTATATCAAAGCCTCTGACACCATAAAACTTTTTTTTGGTAATAAAACCCCAGCCAACAATCTCAACAAACCCCATTCATCAAGAAAAATCTTGCGAAATTAAAAACTGATTATTAAGTCTAAATCTCCTGCATGCAGTCTCTAAGGACCCTAAAACTCCTCTTTCTCAGAAAAAAAAAGATCCACCAAAAAGGGTCTTAGTTTCCCACTGATTGACCCTAGAAAAACCCAATCTTTGCCGCCTTAATTTATAAGATAAAAATCTTGTCGGCCAAACATTTGTTTTCAAAAGATTTTGCCAGTATATAGCAGGACAAAGCTCAAAAATATTACTATTTTCAATGGCTAAAAACAACCGTAAACATATGATGGGCCCACACAATAAAACCTAAAATACCAATTGAAAGCATTGCATAAACCATACCTAAGTATCCAAAAATTTGCTTTTTAGCAACAAAAGTTGGTATTATTTGAGAAATCATTCCAAAGCCAGGTAATATTAAAATATAAACTTCAGGATGCCCAAAGAACCAAAACAAATGTTGAAATAAAATCGGATCTCCCCCCCCTGCAGGATCAAAGAAAGTAGTATTAAAGTTTCTGTCCGTTAAAAGCATGGTTATGGCCCCCGCTAATACGGGCAAAGACAATAATAATAAAAAAGCAGTGATCAAGATAGACCACACAAATAAGGGCATTCTATTCAACGTTAGCCCAGGGGCCCTCATATTAAATATAGTTGTTATAAAATTCATTGCACCCAAAATCGAGGACACCCCAGCTAAATGGAGACTAAAAATAGCCATATCCACCGCCCCACCAGAATGGGCCTGAATGCTAGATAGAGGAGGATAAACCGTTCATCCGGTACCCGCCCCTTGTTCAACAAAAGCAGAACCTAATAACAATATTAAAGCAGGGGGCAACAGCCAAAAACTAATGTTATTAAGCCGTGGGAAAGCCATATCAGGTGCCCCAATATATAATGGAACCAACCAATTCCCAAATCCCCCTATCATCACTGGCATAACCAAAAAAAAGATCATAATAAAAGCGTGTGCTGTAACAATTACATTATAAAGATGATCGTCTCCTAACATAGCCCCCGGAGCCGAGAGCTCTAATCTTATTAACATACTAAAAGCTGTACCGAGCATACCTGCCCCAATCCCAAATACTAAATATAACGTACCAATGTCTTTATGGTTAGTAGAAAACGCCCAGCGAATTAAATATAAACTTTTCATTTTTTTATTTTTTTTTCTCGTTAACGAACATAATTATAAAAACAAAAAACTAAGAAACAACCCAAACCAAATAGGGGAAACGACAATAATAATTACTAAAATAAACATTTAAGATGTTTAAATTATCGAAGAACATGCCTCCAAATAAAAACAACTTCTTTAGTTAGCTCCAAATCCCCCCCTAAAACAGCCTTACTTTTTATCACCGACTTTCTTATTAGCCAATTAATTTTAATCGTGGGTAAAACAAAAAACACCAATAAAAAAAATAATAAAAACAAAACAAGTAAAGTTCATCTATATTGAGTTAAATACACGGTAGTATCTAATTGTGGCATTTCAACTAAAATATAACCAAAACTAATTAAATCAGGGAGTGCGGGACTTGCACCCACATTTTTAGCTTTGAAGGCTAACGGTCTACTTTAACCTAACCCCCTCGATTAATTTTCTTATCAAAAGACATTTCTCAAAAAAAACTAAACAACTCCCCAAATGAATATGGCAACACCAATTAATATAACTAAAGCATAGTTAAAAACTAGGCCCGATTGTAAGTTACTAAGACCTCGAGCCAACTCAATCAAAAAATTAGAGATCCCCTTAGGACCCACTAACTCTAGTACCCCTTTATCCATAGTTCGATATGAAATTTGATGACCCCCCTTCCATGCCTTTTTTGCTAAAAAATAATTAAGGACATAGTTAAACTGCCAAGCAGAGTATAAAAAAGTATAGCTTATTCGGCCTATAAACGAAGGCACCTTAAAAAAAGGCACTGAATAAAAATAAAGAACAATAACTAACACCGCTCCCCCCAAACTAAGGGAAACCGGCAATAACTTAATGGGGAGAGAGACAACTGGAGGAGATGTTATTTGAAAAGACCAAACCACCTCTTTCGTCAAATAACCCACGAAAAGACTCCCCAAAGCTAATATTATTAAAGGCAAAACTAAATTCCAAGAACCCTCATGTGCATGTCTAAAAATAGCTTTTCTAGAATTGGTATTAGATAAAAAAGTTAAATAAACCAATCGAATCGAATAAAGAGTGGTAAGTAAGGCCGAAAACCCCCCCAATCAATAAGCAAAAGTTAAATAGTATTGTTCAAAGGCCAACTCTAAAATCAAATCTTTAGAATAAAACCCTGTTAAATAAGGAAACCCCATTAAAGATAAAGAGCCAATAACAACCAGAATATAAGTAAGAGGAATTAACTTAATCAACCCCCCCATCTTTCTTATATCTTGTTCGTCAGACAAAGCATGAATAACAGACCCCGCACTTAAAAACAATAAAGCTTTAAAAAAAGCATGGTTCATTAAATGAAATAAACTTATGGAGTAATGGGAAATTCCACAGGCCACCACCATATACCCCAATTGACTACAAGTTGAATAAGCAATAACTTTTTTTAAATCATTTTGAACCACCCCAACGGTAGCAGCCAAAAGTACCGTTAAAGACCCAACAATTATTACAATCATTAAAGCAAATGGAGCTTGTTCAAAAAGAGGAGAAGATCTAATTAATAAAAAAACACCCGCCGTCACCATGGTCGCCGCATGGATTAAGGCGGACACCGGAGTTGGTATTAAAATTTTTTCGATACACGATTATTCACATAATAGACAGGACTTTCTCTTCTACTTTACAACTTATTTACTTTTTAAAAAGGTTTTACATCTTCACCTATTCTCACTCCAACCCGCCTTTAATTCACTCATAGAGTAAACCCAAAGTTAAAACTCCTAAAAACACCACCATAACTCAAAACCCGAAAGGGGAAATTTGATTAAAGAGGACGCACCAGGGGAAAAGAAAAGATATTTCTAAATCAAAAATTAAAAATAAAATACCAACTAAAAAAAACCGAACTGAAAAAGGGCGTCCTGGAATACCAAAAGGCTCAAATCCACATTCATAAGCCGAAACTTTCTCTCGATCCGGTTGTTTTACCCCTAAAAAATAAGAAGCACCAGAAAAAAGCGCGGAAAGAACTACACTAAAAACCAATAAAACGAAAAGACCAAAATAATCTAAAATCACCGTAATAACTTTTTTTAACCCCGCAGTGAACTAAAAGATTTTAAAATTATTGTTCCTCTTATTCGATAATACGCAACCATAATAGCTAAACCAATGGCCGACTCCGCCGCAGCGATTGTTAAGCCCATAATTGTAAAAATTTGTTCTATTAAAAGATCTACTTCAATAGAATTAATTAAAAACAAAAAAAAAGCCGCTAATAAAATTAATTCAATAGAAATTATCATTATAATAAAATGCCCTCTATTAAGAACTACTCCTCAGCCCCCCAATAATAATAATATAACGATAACAATTATATACTTATAGTACACTATTTTATTTATTCAACAATTAGAAAGAATACACTTATTTTTTCATAAATAAACTATTCCTTAGATAAAGACAATATTCAATTGATGTACCGATCTAATGAAACCGCCTCGATTACAATAGGCATAAAAGAATGATTTGCCCCACAAATTTCTGAACATTGACCATAAAACGTCCCTGGTCTTTTAATAAAAATACCAACTTGATTCAACCGACCCGGAACCGCATCCATTTTTACACCCAAGGCAGGGACAGCAAATGAATGTAAAACATCCGCACCAGTTACTAAAATTCTCACATGTGTATTAATAGGAACCACCAATCTATTATCTACTTCTAATAACCTAAAGTCACCACTATTTAAATCCGACGTTGGAATCATATAAGAATCAAACTCTAACGTTTGTTCCTGATAATCGGAATATTCATAAGACCAATACCATTGATGTCCAATTGCTTTAATTGTTAAAGCCGGACCCACAACCTCATCCATCAAATACAATAATTTTAAAGAAGGAGAAGCGATAAAAACCAATATTACAGCTGGGATTATAGTCCAAACTATTTCTAATAAAGTCCCATCAACCAAATCTCTATCATAATACTTACCATTTAAAGCCTCAACCAACAACCACAACACTACTACCACAATAACAATCAGTAAAAACATAATCTGATCATGAAAAAAAATTATCTCCTCCATCACTGGGTCGGCCGCATCTTGCAAACCCAAGTGTCAAGGTTCCGGTATATCCTTCTTTCCACATACATTTACAATATAAAAAAAATTATTTAACATTTTACTCTTAATTTTTTAAAATAACCCACTAAAAACTATGAGCCCCACCAATAGATACAAAGATATAAAAATAACCACACCACATCCACAAAATGCCAATACCAACTCGCCGCCTCAAACCCGACATGTTGACGACAAGTAAATTGATTAAATTTTAATCTAATCAAACAAACAGTTAAAAAGGTAGTTCCAATTATAACATGAAAACCATGAAACCCGGTCGCCATAAAAAAAGTAGACCCATAAACCGAATCCGAGATAGCAAAAGGAGCCTCATAATACTCAATTGCTTGTAACCCCGTGAATAAAACACCAAGTAAAACAGTTAAAGATAAACCCAAAATTGCCTCTTCTCTTTTTCCACTAACTATAGCATGATGGGCCCAAGTAACAGTACCCCCAGAACTTAATAAAATAGCAGTGTTTAACAAGGGGACTGAAAAAGAATCTAAAGGATGAACCCCTTGAGGAGGTCAAGCCACACCCAATTCAACAGCTGGTGCAAGACTACTATGAAAAAAAGCTCAAAAAAAAGAAAAGAAAAAAAGAACTTCCGAGAGTATAAATAAAAGCATTCCATATTTTATACCTTGTTTAACTATTAAAGAATGATGCCCCTGAAAAGTCGACTCTCTAATAACATCTTGTCATCAAACGAACATAATTATCACAATTATCAAAACTCCCAAATACATAATTTGACTTAAACCATAATGAAAATATATAACACTACCCACAGTTATAAACAAAGCTCCCCCCGCTCCCAAAAGAGGTCAAGGAGAAGGCTCCACTAAATGATAAGGATGACATAAAACAGTTCGCATTATCAAACTAATAACCAAGCCCCATAATAAAAATAAGTTTTTATTAGGCCTTCCCAAAAATCAATAATAGAACCCAAAGAATGAACCAAATTTAAACCAGTAAAGCTGGTACAAGGGTGATTCAAGCCTCCAACATTTACGGCATTAGCATTCTTTCTTTTAATTTTTTGGACAACGTAAAAGAGTACTTCTTTTCACTGTCCACCAAGGGCCAGTTCCCTCACCCTCACTATGTTACGACTTACTCTACCTCGAAGATATTAGGAACCCTCTTGAGGGGCAACCAAACAACCTTTCTAAGCAAAGGCGACGGGCAATTTGTACTAACACTGAATAAATTTCATTGAAACGCTCTACTTTTCAATTACTATTAAATCCAACTTTCCGTTATATTCCAGACACCTTCCGAACTCTTATTTTTGGGTTTCACATTCAAAGTTTCCCATTGTATAAAAAAATGTAGCGCATCTAATCCCCAAACATTAGGACAATAAGACCTGACTTCATCCAATAGACAAACCACTGGGTTGAATTTGTTTTATGTTTAATACACAAATTGACGACGGCCATGCAATACCTGTCAATGAGGGATTCAAGTTTGGGTAAGGTCTCTCGCGGACTATCGAATTAAACGACACGCTCCTCTAATCAAAACAGTGAACAGCCAAGTTTTTTGAATTTTAATCTTGCGATCGTACTACTCAAGCGGAAAAGTTCTTACCTTTTAGAATTGCTTCACATCTTTTTCATTATTTACAGTATGGACTACCAGGGTACCTAATCCTGTTTGCTCCCCACACTCTCGTGTTTTAGCCAACACATTATAATCTTAGAAGTAAATAGTCTTCACGTCTAAAGTTCTTTTTCCTATTTACACATACCACCATTACAGAAAAATTCCATTTACTCTCTTAAATAAGGCGGCCTATCACACCCTTTACGCTTTTGCCTATAAGACTAGCCCTTAAGTTTCACCGCGTCTGCTGGCACTTAATTTGACGGACTAGAAAAGGTGCCCTCTCTGTGTCTTACTTTCGTATATTGCACAAAATTCTTTACTGCTGCCTCGGGGGCCAACACCCCATTTGAGCTTTCCCCTTGTCTCAGTGAAAATGTGGCTCCTAACTAAAGCCCCGCATCATAAGCAAGGTGGTCCGTTACACCCCCTTCTACCTAATACGACTCCGGCCCAGCCAAACTTGGACTCCGGTTTTCCTCACCTGTTCGCACTCTAAAGTTTGGAGACCAATCTTTAGATACTAGCATGTATTTTGGAGGTCACTTATCTTTTATCTTCCCCAAAACCAAAGGACTTTCGACTCTCAAAAAATAAAACATTTAAGCCCCCCCTGGGCTAAAGATAACCCCATTCTTTATAGGGTCTATAAGTACAAAAGGAAATATTCCAAAAACGACAACGGCTATTACTAAAGGAGAGATGGCCAATACCTCCCGCCTATTTAAGTCTCTAATATAAAGGAGATAGTTAGAGGCCGCCCCAAAACTAATTCGATTATATAAATAAAGAGAATACGCCGCAGACCAAACCATGCCCGAAGTAGCCAACACCCCAAGCCCCAAATTATACTCAACAGCAGCTAACAACGAAAAAAACTCCCCAACAAAATTACAACTTAAAGGAATGCCCATGTTAGTTAATGATAAAATTAACATTATACAAACAAAAATAGGCATTGTAAGGGTAATTCCACGATAGTATTTAATAAGACGAGTGTGATGACGCTCATATAAATAAGTAATAGCAATAAAAAGGGCTGAACTAACAAACCCGTGCGCTAACATCATGAAAACTGCCGCCACCAGCCCCTCAATTGTATGGGTAAATAAACCCAAAGGAACCAGCCCCATATGCGCCACCGAAGAATAAGCAATGAGCCGCTTAAAGTCCACTTGTCGACAAGTCAGTAAGCCCCCATAAATAACAGCCACAACACCTAACATAATAATTAGAGGAGCAAAATACTCGGAGGCAGCAGGCAAAATCGGCCAAGAAAATCTTAAAAACCCATAGCCCCCTAACTTTAATAATATTCCCGCCAATATTACTGAACCAGAGACGGGCGCTTCCACGTGAGCTTGGGGAAGCCAAATATGAAATGGTATTTGAGGAATTTTAACCGCTAAACTAAGAAAAAACCCAGCTAGCACTCATTTTTGAGTAGTAACAGGCAACTTTATATTTAATAATATTTGATAGTCAGTGGTTCCTGTAACACTATATAATTGAAAGATGCCCAAAAGCATAAACACCGATCCCGCGAAAGTATAAAAAAAAAAATAATAAGAGGCACGTACCTTTTTTTCTCTTGAACCTCAAACACCAATCAAAAGGAACATAGGGATCAATATGCCCTCAAATAAAATATAAAATAGAAGTAAGTCAAGCACTAAAAACACTCCAATTAATAAAGCCTCTAAAAATAATAAACACAACAAAAATTCTTTAAACAAATGTTTTATTGACTTTCAACTAATTAAAATACAAATTGGTATCAATAGTGTAGTTAAAACAAAAAAAAACAAAGAGGCCCCGTCTAAAGCAAAAAACCCCGGACCCCATTGAAAATTTAAGCCCGGAGAAATGACCCATTCTATTCGATTTATAATTTGAAATTGTCCCTCTAAATCAAAAGCCCCTCATAAAACCAAAGCACCAAGCAAAGTCGCCAAAGACCATTCTAACGCAACTCTTTTTAATTTTACATTATCCTCTCTCGAAACCTTCATCACATTAATTATCCCCATAAAGAGCAAAAAAAAAACTAGACTTAATCCATTATTTAAACCAAACATTATACACTCTTGGCTCGCCCCACCATAGTAACTTACTCTACCTTGGAGTTATTAAGAGCCCATTTAGCAGCCAGGCGCTAATTATTTCAACAAAACACCCAAACGTCCGAGATGAACGCACAATTAGCCATCTTCTTATCTATTTGTAAAGATTTTTTGCCCAAATTTTTTGAAAAATTTTTTTAAACCAGACCTTCCCTCCCTCCACAATAAAACCTTAAACTTTAAATCTTAAAACTAATCAAAAGATATCACTTTCCAACTAATGGAGTACAATTGTATCCGCCAAATAAATAGTAGCTAATAAACAAAAAACATAAGCTTGAATTACTGCAACAGCTACTTCTAATAATGTTATAAAAACCATTATTAACAAGGGCAAAACCCCCACGAGTCCACTTGCAATTAACATATTAAACCCAAACCCTGCTAAAATAGCAAACAATAAATGCCCTGCCGACAAATTAGCCGCCAAACGAACTCCTAATGAAATAGCCCTGGAGAAAAAACTTAGTGTTTCTATTAGCACCAAAAGAGGGGCTAGACCCAAAGGAGCCCCACTCGGCATAAAAACACTAAAAAAATCCCACTTAAACCTCCAAAAACCAGCTAACGTTACGCCTATGATTATTGAAAAAGATAAACCCAATGTAACTACAATATGAACAGTCGGAGTAAAAACATAAGGAAATAAACCCAACACATTCAAAAACACAATAAAAAAAAAGAGAGAAATAATTAAAGGAAAATACTTTAACCCCTCAGACCCTAGATTATCTTTTACGACACCATGAAGATGATCATAGATTAACTCAATAATAGATTGCCACCTTTTCGGGATTAATTGAATCCCCTTAAATAATAATAAAACCACAACCACTGCTAAGATCATCATCATTGATGAATTAGTCAAGGCGATCAGAGTCACTATTTTAAACTGATCAAAATAAGCACCATTCATTAATATCTAAAACACAACCCCCAAACAATTAAAGCTAAACTAATCTTTAAATGAAATTCTTTCCATTCAGTTTTTACCGACTTGTTTGAAAAAAAATATCTTGTCTTTTGACCAAAGGGCCTACTTCAGACCCCACTTCTTGTGTTAATACTATTGCCCCTATCATGGCCACTAAAAGTACAAAACTGGCCAAAATAAATAAATAATAACAGGTTATATACAAAATGCGTCCAAGCGCCTCCATATTTTGATACTTCATTAAAAACCAAGGAGTTGCCAAATCTCAAGCCCTGCTTATTTCAGCCCCAAAAAAAGCTCGATGGGTATAAGAGCCACCTATTATTAATCAACTTGAAGCGACTTCTGAAAAAAAAAAGGTTCCAATAAGTAATCCAATAGGAACATAATTTGTCATATCTGCCTCCCCACCCAATCGAAAAGCAGGGGGAAAATCTGTTAAATTCAATAGCATAATTACAAACAAAAATAAAATAGCAATAGCCCCCACATAAATTATTAAAAACATTAAAGCAACAAAAGCTATTCCCAGCCAAAGAAAAAATACCGCAGAGCCAGTAAAGACAACAACCAACCAAAAAATTGAATGAATGGGATTGAGCGCTGATATGACCATAATTCCAGAACCAACAATTCCAAATCCTAGTATATAAAAAGCCACCCCAATCAAGTTTACCTTTTTTTAAAATAATCCTCCTACAGCCCAATGGGCTAATTGCAACCATAAATTAGGAGAGAGCATTGTAAATCCAATGACATACAAACCAGCACCAATTAACAAAGCCTTCCTTAAATTTATTCAATTTTCTTTTCTTAGCACCTTTGAGCTAATCAAAAGAGAAAAACTAGCTTGAAAATAAATAATTTTGACTATTCTAACATAATAGACACCAGCCACAACAGAACACACCACGGCCAAAATAAAGACTAAATAATATTGATTGACCACCCCAGACAATAAAACCAACCACTTACCCAAAAACCCCACTAAAGGAGGGATCCCCGCGATCGAAAGAAAAGTCAAAGCCAAGGTCAAAGCTAAAACAGGCAATCTCCTGGAAAGCCCGCTAAACTCTACAATCAAACTTCTTACGGTGCCTAAAGCTAATATTATAGCAAAAACACAAATAGACATTATCACATATAAAATCATATATGTTAAACTAGCTTGAATACTCTCAAATGACCCAACCTCTATGCCCCAAAGCACAAACCCCATATGCCCTACTCCACTGTAGGCTAACAACCGTTTAACTTTGGTTTGATTTAAAGCACCGAGAGCTCCCACAACCAACGAAAAAAGAGTCCCAACTAATAGCATATTAACCGCCGACCCAATTGAAACCAAAATAGAAAAATAACCAACCTTAGGAACTATAGCCAATAAAGCCGTCGCCGTTGTCGGTGCTCCATCATAAACATCTGGCGCCCACATATGAAAGGGTGCAGCAGACAACTTAAATAAAAGGGATACCACAATTAACAAACTACCGATAGGAACTCTGATCTCAGAAAAATCAAACCCCGGATTCAATGCTAAATTTATATATGGAATATGAACCCCTCCCGTAAATCCACACAATAAAGCACACCCAAATAAAAACAGACCAGATGAAAGTGCACCTAATACAAAATATTTTAAACCAGCTTCGGCACTTTGCCCAGATCCCCCCTTTTGAGCGACCAAAATAAAAAGAGAAAGAGTAGATAATTCAATGGCCAAATAAACAGAAAGTCAATTACTTGAAGAAACTAAGCAGAGACTTCCTAATGCCACCATTAAGTTTAAAATGGGTAAGTGCGCATTCGTTTGAATAAAAATATCAGGAACTCGTTCCCCAAAAACCTTTGGGAAAATTAGCTTTTCCGTGTCCACCATCAATAAAACAGCAATAGAACCTATGATAATAATTAACTTATTAGTTTCAGTTCAACCATTTACGGTCAACAACCCACCCACAGATAATTCAAAAAAAAAACTCGACAAATATTTAAATAAAAAAGAAAGGCCCCCGCCCCATTCACTTATAATTAATAACACTAAAATCGATAGTTTTAAAACAAAACTATTCATACTAACAACCATTATACCCAACGTCAAAACACCTAATACAAAAAGTTCACTGACCACCCACCCCATCAACAAAGCGATACTCAACCCCCATTTTTCCCCATAGAGGCAGCTTTACAAATGAATTCCGAAGAACTGAACTCTCTAAACTCGGCTCGCTTTCGGCCGGTACTTCTAGAACCGGCTGTACGAGGCCTGCTTCGACTTATGCGTTTCATTTCTCTGCCCCTAATAATAAAAAAGGGTAGAGAGGTACAGGAGGAGTCCCCCCGCGACTATTACGACGGATTATCCTCCCATTTTCAAAAAAACAATAGTTGGTTTTCTAATTCCCCTAACAAAGGAATTCAAATCAGAAAATAAGAAAAATAAAAAAGAGAGACTAACTGCCCAATTAATATAAAAGGCTCTTCCACTACAAGCGACCCTATTCAAGTAAGAAGAAAAAAGTCCACTATTAAAAATCAAAAAGCTATACGCCCAAATGGACGAAAGGGCAAACCTCTCAATCAAATTCGATGAAGTAATGGGAAAAACAATAAAATTAATATACTTGAAAACATAGCCACAACTCCCCCGAGTTTATTCGGTATTGAACGCAAGATTGCATAAGCAAATAAAAAATACCACTCAGGCTGAATGTGCACTGGAGTCACCAACGAGTTAGCTTGAATAAAATTTTCTGGGTCGCCTAATAAATTTGGCGCCAAATACACAACAACACTCAATAACATAAGCGTAACTACTATTCCATATCAATCCTTTGATGTATAGTAAACATGAAAAACCACATTATCCACAGGAGACTTAGAACCTACAGGACTATTTGACCCCTCTACATGTAAATACACAATATGAACTCCAGCTAAAATGGCTAAAAGAAAGGGGAAAAGAAAATGAAGACTAAAAAATCTAGTAAGCGTAGCCCCAGAGACACTAAACCCCCCTCAGACTCATTGCACAATATCGGTCCCCACATAGGGCAAAGCTGACAATAAATTTGTAATAACTGTCGCCCCCCAAAAAGACATTTGGCCTCAAGGCAATACATAGCCCATAAAAGCCGTCGCCATCGTCAAAAGAAATATTACGACACCAACCCGCCAAACCGAGGCTTTCGTATAACTCCCATAATACAAACCTCTCCCAATATGAAGATAAAGACATAAAAAAAACAGAGAAGCTCCATTAGCATGAAAATATCTTAATAAAAACCCATAGTTAACATCGCGCATAATATGTCCTACCGATGCAAAAGCCAAACCAACATCTGCACAATAATGCATGGACAAAAAGCACCCTGTTATGATCTGCAAACCTAAACACAATCCTAATAAAGAACCAAAATTTCACATATAACTTATATTTGAAGGAGTCGATAAATCTACCAAGACACCATTCATCGGAGATAAAAGCGGATTCTCTTTGCGCAGTGGCATAGGAAAGCCCCCCAGAATTAAACTTTTAACGTTTTTAATAGTAAAAAAACAAACTAAACAAATTTATCTAAAGAATAGTCTTTAGACTTAAACCAATTAAATACTTCAAACAACAAATATCTTAGATCGGAGGCGGGCCATTAAACCCCAAAAGAACACTAGCCACAAAAGTTACTACCCCTAAACTTAAAGGTAAATACGCTTTTCATAATAGAGCCATAAGCTGATCATACCGAATTCGAGGAAAGGAAGCCCTTACTCAAATAAAGAGTAAAATTATAAAAGCCGCTTTTAGACCAAACCACTCGGCCCCACCTTTTAAATATTTTACCGGAGAAAGTCAACCCCCCAAAAAAAAGATAGTTGTTAAACAACTCATCAATATAATATGAGCATATTCAGCAAGAAAAAATAAAGCAAAAGACATTGAAGCGTACTCAACGTTATACCCCGACACTAACTCCGACTCTCCTTCTGTTAAATCAAAGGGGGCTCGATTTGTCTCCGCCAAAGCCGAAACAAAAAACATTATTGTAACAGGAAATAAAGGAAAAAAAAACCAAATTCCACTATTTTGCGCTAAAACGATCTCAGTAACACTTAAAGAGCCAACACACAATAGAACCGAAATAAGGATCAACCCAATCGAAACTTCATAACTAATCATTTGAGCAGCGGCCCGAATCGCCCCCAAAAAAGCATATTTAGAATTACTCGCCCACCCGGACATTAATATCGCATAGACACTTATCGAAGAAACAGCCAAAATATACAAAACCCCTATTTTTAAATCACTTATTAAAACCCCTCTCTCATAAGGTACAACCCCTCAAACAATTAAAGCCAAGGCAAAAGAAATTACTGGGGCCATTATATAAATAAACAAATTAGTTTGATGCGGAATCACCATCTCTTTGGTAAATAATTTTATGCCATCCGCAAAAGGCTGAGCTAATCCAGCGATCCCCACTACATTTGGCCCTTTTCTAGCCTGCATATATCCTAAAACCTTTCGTTCGGCTAAAGTTAAATAAGCTACTGTGATAAGCAATGGAACTACGACCATTAATATTTTTAAAAGTAAATGAACTATTACCACGAACATTTTAAAGTTGATTATTCAAACTCACTTAAAAAAAAGCTCACAATCGAAGTTTACTTTAATATATAAAGTAGAATCACAAAAAGTCTCGGAGGTTCCAATAATGAAAGCATTCTAATTTCGATTAAATTTTAAACTCTAATCTCTTACTCTTAAACTTAATAAACCAATCTATTAAATTTAATTACTTACCTCCAATTTTGTTACCTGCGGATAAACTTCCTATTGTTAAAACTCTTATTAAATATAAATAGACTTTCAACTATTCAAAGTCCTCCCAGCATACAGTGACTCAATAATTCTAATTAATTACTTAGATAAAAGGGCCCAACATTTACCCTCCATAGCATCCGGCAACCAAGTATGCAACCCCAACTGTGCAGACTTTCCAACCGCCCCCACAAACAACAACAAACAAATTAAAGTAATATCACTCGATGGGGCAGAGACAACAACCATATTAAACACAGAAGAAAACTCTAAAGACCCAAAACGATCCAAAATAACAAACATTGCTAAGATCAGCCCCATATCCCCCACTCGATTAACTAACATGGCTTTTATGGCCGCTTTATTTGCTTCAATTCTAGTTAATCAAAAGTTTATTAAAAGATAAGAACATAAACCAACCCCCTCTCAACCGATAAACAATTGTACATAATTGTCGCTACTAACTAATACAACCATTAAAAATGTAAAGAGAGACAAATAAGACATAAAACGAGGAATATGAGGGTCCCCCGCCATATATGCTGTAGAAAAAATATGAACTAAAGTAGAGATTGTTGTAACAACAAGTAACATAATCGCGACTAAACTATCAAATTGTAAGCCAAAATAAACAGTTAATAGATCAGAGTCTAACCACCTTCATAATTTTATATGTGTCGTAGAAAAACTTAAAACTACTTCATAAAATACTAAAATGGACCAAGATAAACTTATAATTAAACAGCTTGAAGTTAAAATTCCAGCACCTTTTTCTCCTAATTTTCTTCCTCCGACACCGGCAGCAAGGGCGCCCACCACTAAAATAAACAAAATACAAATATACACCCTAGATCTTTGTTTCTCATAATTCTAATGAGCTAGGCACAATATGACAAGTTATCATATCTAACTCCTGGGGCGTTAGTGAGCTATTATTTACTTCCCCCCCCCAACCCGTATAACAATACCAATTAATGTAATTAAAGTATAATTAAAAACCAAACCCTGATAATAAACAATTCCTCTTCAGAACTTTAAACAACTTGATATAAGTTTCATACTTTAGAAGCAATCAGCAATTAACCAAAAGACCCCTTCAAAAAGTATCCGAGTCAATCAATTGATTGTAACTTATAAAAATAAGAGAACCACTAATTTTTCGATCCTTTCGTACTAGAAAATAGTTATATCAATGTTTCTTCAAATTGTAGATAGAAACCAAGCTGTGTTACCACGCTTTTAACTCAAATCATGTACGGCTTTAATGGACGAACAGACCAACCCTTGGGAGCGACTGCACCCCAGGATGCCGCAATTCAACATCGAGGTCGCAAACATCGTCGTCAATGAAAACTCTCAAACGTTATTGCGCTGTTATCCCCAGGGTAACTTTTATTTGTTTATCGTTAACTATTTCACCCTAAATTAACGGGTCACTTAAACCCACCTAAAAATAAGTGCCTGCTCAGGATTCCCCCTTCGCAGTCAGACATAACTAAAAATATATCTTAAGCCCGCCTTCGTTACTTTTTTAAAGGCGGTCGCCCCAACCAAACTGTCCCACTTATCCAATCCCAAAGACATAAGTTTTTGAGTTGGCTTTCTTAAAATAAAAGAGTGAGCTTTTCTAACCCCAATTAATCCAAGAGGTTAACACCACATTTTAAAACTACTTATTTGTAAGAAATAAATTAATTTAAGCCACATAAGTTTCCAGTAAAGTTCCATGGGGACTTCTTGTCTAACAATTTGGATGTAGCATCTTCACTACAAATTCAATTTCACTGGACATTTTCTTAAGACAGTGAGACCCTCGTGACACCATTCATACCGGCCAACAATTAATTGACTATTGATTACGCTACATTATCACGGTCAGTGTTACCGCGGCCATTTAATTGTCTTTATAAAGTTGGCTTTACCAACCCTTTTAGATACAACCATTGGGCAGGTCTCACCTTTCATACTTCTACCTTCATATTAGCAAAAAGCTATGTTTTTGGTAAACAGCCGAGGCCTTGTGTTTAAACCCTCTAATGAGAGCTAAAAATTTGCCGAGTTCCTTAAAAAAACTTTTCCCCTCACTATCTCCCACTTGTGTTAGTTTGCAACAGTAATATTTATTTATAATTATTTCCTGGCACTTTATGCGTTTATTATTATCACCCATCGGTAACCTCCTTAGAGGCTGTTTCACCCAAACCCTTAGGCTTGGTAACCAGGGGAGATGAAGCAACAATTTTTTTACTCATGTTCACATTATCTCTTCTGATTCTTGGGTTCTCACCACCATCTAACAGTCTGTTCTACTACCAAGCAAACTTCTTACTGCCCTCAGAATTTCAGTTCAATTTTTAGCCACCATAATTTTTGGGGAAAAAGAGTTCTTGAGTGAACTACTACGCATTCTTTCAAAGATGGCTGGCTCCAAGCCTACCTCTTCATTGTCTAAATCCCATACTCCTTTTACACTTAATTATTGAATCTGTAACTTTAATTTCTGATTTGGGCTCTCCCCTTTTGACAACGGACCTATTCGCCCCCTGTCTGTCTGTCCACTTCAAATTTTACCTTCAAAGTCTATCCCCCTTAAAGCAATAGGCCTTTACCCTAAAATTTTAATAGAGCGTTAAATAAAAAGAATTAAATAGTCTAACAAATTAATGTTCTTCTGTTCATTTTTTTTCTATTTTTTTATTAACACAATGCCCTATGTGAACGCACTACTTACATAGTTTTCGTAGAAAACCAGCTATCTCCAAGTCCGATTGGGCTTTCCCCCCTATCCACAGGTCATCCGAGGTTTTTGCCACAACCACCGGTTCGTTCTTTAAAACTGCCCATGGTTAGATCACTTGGTTTCGGGTAATTTGACTAAAGAGCCTTCTCGACTTCTCTTCACCTACATTTTATCTGCAAGAAAGTTTATTTAAATTTGCCAAACGATATCTCGTAAACCCATTATACAAAAGGTACGCTGTTTTACAGCTGCTTTAAAAGACAAATTTCCAGATCTTTTCAAGTCTCTTTCAACTTTCCTTCACAGTACTCACGCTTTCAGTATAGGACTAACATTTAGTCTTAGATATGTGAACTCCTTTCTTCCACTATTTACTCACTTTCTGGACTCCTCCGCTTTCGCTCCCCGCTACTTACGGAATCTCGTTTGATTTCTTTGTACCCTTCTGATACTAAGATGTTTCATTTTTCAGTTCTCTTCATTGCGTCTCCGCATTGAAACACGAGTTTAAAGCTTCTTCTTCGCTCTTTCGAATCTCCCGTCCAATTTAGCCTATCTTAGTTTTCCCTTTATCTCTTTTTCCTTTTTACCCAAAAGTGTAGAGGTGGGAATCGAACCCACTTCTTCGGGGCATGAGCCCGATGACTCACCATTCGTCTTCTCTACA